ATTTATCAATACTGAAATTTAACTTAAAAATTTTGGGGCTGTTGGGTTGATTTCTGGTATTAATTTTTTTGTTTTAAAATTTTCCTAATACTGGTTTTTAAGTCATGTTTGGGGTATTACTAGAATGGATGAGAGGTCCTGTTTTCGAGTCCCTTGTTTTTGGGGTTTGGCAAGGATAGGCGATTTCAGGTTGGGGGGAAAGGGGGGTTTGGCTAAGCTTGTTTTGTATGAATATAAATTATATGTCTAACAAGCATGGAATGATAGCCCTGGGAGTCCTTGAAGGTGGAATATGAATTTGCATGATTAGTACTGTTATATATGTATGTCCCGGACCCATTGATTAATGTGTTGAGTATGGAATTATGTGGATGAATGATACTTGAATGATAAGTCCAGCTAGACTATAAGGTGACCTTCATGCCTTGACGGCTATGGTGAGTCATAGCATCCCCAAAATAAAAAAATACCAACTGCCCGAGACCACAGTTATGTTAGGCATGGGCTGATTAGACCCGTACCATCGAGATGTCTTATTTAAGGGGAACGTATGGACGATGAACCATTAATATGGCCCTGAAGTAAGAACCAGATGTCTGATAAAGTTTCACATTAGCCACCCCCAAGTTTAATGGGCCCGGAGCGAGAAGAGGGGCATAGGTGGGCGGGTTGCTGGTTTCACGGAGGATGGTAGATTAAGGGACCAAATGGGGAAGGGGATAGACGTTTGGACGAGAAAGGTTTATGACGGAAATGGTGTAAGTAAGATAACACAGATATGTCCGTAGAACATTAATTAATAATTTGAAAATCAAAGTCATGTTGTAGAGGTTTAATGTTGATTAAGAGTTTAATGACCTATATAATTAATAGTTAGTACATGCTTATATGCTAGGGGAATATAATTTAATGTACGATATACATATATGTATTAATGTACTATATAAAATTATGTACAAGAAGTAGTTTAGAAAGAATATCAGCTTTGGGTGTTGATGGCGGGGGATAATCCTTCCTTCTTGATGCCCTAAGAAAATTTAATTTTTCATTTTTGGTTTACAAGACCAGTGTAATTGTTATACTATCAGGGCATTTAATTTAGGTCTAGGATGTTGTTTTCAATAATACCTGCGATCGGTATTAAGATTACGATAATGGTGAAGTAAGCGATGGAGGCCACTTGTCCAATGATGATGAATGGATATTCTACTGGTTGGCCGCCGATTCATGTGAGGATGAGGAGGTCGGATACAAGAATTCAATATATTGTTTGTGTGATTGGGCGGAATGTTAGGCCTCGTTGTTTGGAGGTGTGAAGAAAAGGTATGAGGGCTAGTACTAAAATTGATAGGATAAGAGCTAGAACTCCTCCTAGTTTGTTGGGGATAGATCGTAAAATGGCGTAGGCGAAGAGGAAATATCATTCTGGCTTAATGTGTGGTGGAGTATTAAGTGGATTTGCAGGGGTGTAATTATCTGGGTCTCCGAGAACATCTGGGAAAAATAAAACCAAAATTATGAGAGCTATTAATAGAATGAGGGCCCCTAAAAAGTCCTTGATTGTGTAATAGGGGTGGAAGGGGATTTTGTCTGCGTCGGAGTTTAGGCCTGATGGGTTGTTAGAGCCTGTTTCGTGAAGAAATAAAAGGTGAACTAAGACTAAGGCTGTAATGATGAAAGGCAGAATAAAGTGGAATGCAAAGAATCGTGTTAGAGTGGCTTTGTCAACTGAGAAGCCCCCTCAGATTCATTCTACTAGAGTTGTTCCGATGTAGGGGATTGCTGATAGGAGATTGGTGATTACTGTGGCTCCTCAGAAAGATATTTGTCCCCATGGGAGTACATATCCTATGAATGCTGTTGCTATTACAGCGAATAGGAGGATGATGCCTATATTTCAAGTTTCAATTATATTGTAGGAGCCGTAATAAATGCCTCGGCCTACGTGTAAGAATAAGCAGATGAAGAATATAGAGGCTCCGTTTGCATGTATGTAGCGAATTAGTCATCCGTAATTTACATCTCGGCAAATGTGTGCTACTGATGAGAATGCTGTTGCTGTGTCAGATGTGTAGTGTATGGCTAGGAATAATCCTGTAAGAATTTGGATAATTAAGCATAGGCCGAGTAGGGAGCCGAAATTTCATCATGATGAGATGTTGGATGGGGCTGGGAGGTCAATGAATGAGTGGTTGATAATTTTGATTAGTGGATGTTTTTTTCGGATAATTGTCATTAAGTGTTTCTATAGTTGAATAACAACGATGATTTTTCATGTCATTGGTCATAGTTAAAGTCTATGTGGAAATTATGACAGAATTAATTTATTTATCAAGTTTATTAGTGGCTTTAGGTTGTCTAGGGACTTCGTTGAAGCCTTCTCCTATTTATGGTGGGCTATGTTTAATTATTAGTGGGTGTTCTGGTTGTTTAGGGGTGTTAGGGCTTGGGGGGTCTTTTTTAGGTTTAATGGTGTTTTTGATTTATTTAGGGGGCATGATGGTTGTGTTTGGTTACACAACTGCTATATCTGCTGAGGAGTATCCTGAGACTTGGGTATCTAGTTGATTGGTGTTTGGGGTTTTAGTTATGAGTATTTTTATGGAGATAGGTATGTTGTTTGTATCTCATTATTATGAGGGCGTGGATGTGGTGTTAGAGTTCAATAGTATGGGTGGTTGGGTAGTTTATGATGGTGATGAGTTGGGGTTAATGGGTGAAGGGGGTGCTGGGGTGGCTGCTTTGTATAGTTGTTCTGCATGGTTAATGGTTGTTTCTGGTTGAACTTTATTTATGGGCGTGTTTATTATTATTGAAATTACTCGGGGAAACTAAATTATGAGTAATATAGGGATAGAGAGGAGTGTAATAAGGAAGGAGAGGAAATAAAGTTTGACTAGACCTTTTTGGTTACTAAGGGTTGAGGAGGTGAGGGAGTGCAGGGTGGATGTAACTTTTGGGATGGCTTTTTCTAATCAGATGAGGTCTAGAAGGGTTAGAGCTGTTTTGAAGCTTGAATTCAGTGTTTTTATAGGGAGGGCCCGGTGAAGAATTGTAGGAAAATAACCTAGGGATGTGGAGAAAGAATTTGCGGGGGATGGCTTTGTTGGTAGGAGTTTGTTGGTCAGGTTGTTGAGTTCTAGTGCGATGATAAATCCTGTGATAGTGACTATTAGTGCTGTAGTTTTTAGGTATCAGGGTATGGTTATAACTTGGACTGTTGTGGGAGGGATGTTGTATGAGATAAAGAAGCCTGCTGCGATGCTTCCCAGGGCTAGGCGTTTAATAGGATTTATTAGTAGGGGGTTATTTTCGTTAATAGAGATTGGGGCGGGGAAGCGGGGTTTGGTCATTAGTACAAAATAAATGATTCGTATGCTATATACGGCTGTTATGGAGGTGGCTACAAGTGTAATTAAAAGGGCTCAGGCGTTGGTGTAGCAGGTGTTGGCGGCTTCAATGATTAGATCTTTTGAGTAAAAGCCTGTAAGAAATGGTATTCCTGTGAGGGCTAGGCTTCCGATAGTGAGGCATGAGGTTGTAAATGGTATGGCTTTTGCTAGTCCACCTATTTTTCGAATGTCTTGCTCGTCATTGAGACTATGGATGATAGAGCCTGAGCATATGAATAATATAGCTTTGAAGAATGCGTGCGTGCAGATGTGCAGGAAGGCGAGATAAGGTTGGTTAATCCCTAGCGTAACTATTATTAGTCCTAGCTGGCTTGATGTTGAGAATGCTACAATTTTTTTGATGTCGTTCTGGGTGAGGGCGCAGATAGCTGTAAATAATGTAGTTATGGCACCTAGACAAAGTATGGCTGTTAAGATAGTGCTGTTGTCAGAAATAAGTGGGTGGAATCGGATTAGGAGGAAGACTCCTGCTACAACTATGGTACTGGAGTGGAGGAGTGCGGAAACTGGAGTGGGGCCTTCTATGGCGGATGGAAGTCATGGGTGGAGGCCAAATTGTGCTGATTTTCCAGTGGCAGCGATTAGCAGGCCTATAAGGGGGATTATGTTTGGGTGGCTGGTTATAAAGACTTGTTGAAGGTCTCATGAATTAGCTTTTGTGCATAGTCAGGCTATTGTCAGAATGAAGCCGATATCGCCGATGCGGTTGTAGAGAATAGCTTGTAGGGCTGCTGTATTTGCGTCTGCCCGACTAAATCATCAGCCGATTAGTAGGAAGGATATAATTCCTACTCCTTCTCACCCGATGAAAAGTTGAAAGAGGTTATTGGCAGTAGTTAGGATGAGCATGGTGATAAGGAATAGGAGTAAGTATTTAATGAATCGGTTTAAATAGGGGTCTGAGTGTATATATCATATGGAGAACTCTATAATTGACCATGTAACGTAAAGGGCTACTGGTAGAAAGATGATGGAGAAGAAGTCGATTTTTAGGCTTAGGGATAATTTTATAGACCCAATAGTGATTCAATGTCAGTTGGTAATTATTAGTTCTGTGTTGGAGTTGAAGAAAGAGGACAGAGGGATTAGGCTGATGAAAAATGCGTATTTAATACATGAGGTCACGTAGTTAGGGAAGTCAATATGTTTTGTTACGTTTGTAAAAGACAGGGCTATGGGGAAAGTTAGGAGTATTAAGATTAAAAAAATAGATGATGTGATTGTGTTAATTACTTTTATTTGGAGTTGCACCAAGTTTTTGGCTCCTAAGACCAATGGATTACTTCTATCCTATAAAAGTAAGAAAGCCGGATGTTTAAGTCCGGGGGCATGAGTTAGCAGCTCTTGCATGCTTTCTTGGTAAATAAGGAGTTTTATATCCTATCTTCAGATTCACAGTCTGGTATTTTTTTTAAACTATATTAACATAATGTAAGTCCTGAAATAATTTTGGGATTAACTGTTAGAAGAATTAGGGGCAGGATGTGTAGGGCTATTAATGTAAGTTCTCGTGTGTGTGATGGTTGAAGGTTGTTTATGTGGCTAGTTAATTTACCTCGTTGGGTTGTGATAATTATGTATATAGAGTATAGGGATGTAATTAGAATGTTAATCCCTAGAAGGATAATAGTGGGGTTTGATCAAGAAAATAGTGACACAGAAATTATTAGTTCTCCGATTAGGTTGATGGTTGGTGGGAGGGCGAGGTTGGCTAGGCTTGCTAGGATTCATCAGGTAGTTATTAGTGGGAACACTATTTGTAGGCCTCGGGCTATGATTATAGTTCGACTGTGGATGCGCTCATAGTTTGTGTTAGCTAGGCAGAAAAGTAAGGAGGATGTGAGTCCGTGGGCGATTATTAGCGCTGTGGCTCCTATGAAACTTCATGGGGTTTGAATTATAATTGCTGCAATTACTAGGGCTATATGGCTCACTGAGGAGTAAGCGATGAGAGATTTAAGATCTGTTTGTCGCAGGCAAATTGAGCTGGTTATAATTATACCTCATAGAGAGAGGAGGATAAATGGGTAGGCTATGGATTTAGTAACTGGGTCTAGTATTGTTGAAATTCGTATCATTCCATAGCCCCCTAGTTTTAATAGGATTGCTGCTAAGATTATAGAGCCTGCGATGGGGGCTTCTACATGGGCTTTAGGCAGTCATAGGTGGACTCCGTAAAGGGGTATTTTAATTAAGAAGGCTATCATGCATGCTAATCATAGAATGTTGTTGGATCATGTTTGGTTGATGGGGGAGGAGGTTAGGCTTATTAGAGTGAAGTTGAGGGTCCCTGTAATATTTTGAATATGGAGGAGGGCAATTAATAGGGGAATGGACCCTGCTAGTGTGTAAAACAGGAAGTAAATGCCGGCATTGAGGCGTTCTGTCTGGTTGCCCCATCGTGTAATAATAATGAGGGTGGGGATTAGGGTGGCTTCAAATAGTACATAAAATATAATTAGTTCATTTGCAGAAAATGTTATGATAAGAAGAACTTGGAGCGAGACTAGAAGGGAAATGTAAAGTTTTTTGTTATATTCTGATTCTTTCTTAATGTGATTTTGACTGGCCATAAGTATGAGGGGTAGAAGTCAGGTTGTAAGGACTAGGAGAGGCGCAGATAAGGGGTCTGCGGAGAATAGAGTAGAGAAATTTAAGCCATTTTCATTGTTTTGCCACAGAAGGTTTATGGAGATAAGGTTAATTAAAAGGCTATAGGTTGTTACGTTAATTCATACTTTTTTGTTGTTAGAAAATCAGGTAAGTGGTAGGAGCATTAGTGATGGGAAGATAATTTTTAGCATTGTAGGAGGTTTAAATTTTGTACGAAATCAGAGCCGTAGGTGTTTGAGATTTTCGCTAGTAAAGCTAGGCCGACTGCTGCTTCACAAGCTGCAAATACTAGGATAACGATGGGGATGGGGAATATTACTATTGAATGTGTGTTTAGTGGAGTGATTGCGGCTAATATAAATAGAGATAATATTATTCCTTCTAGGCAAAGTAAGGTAGATATAAGATGAGATCGAAAGATTAAGGTCCCTAGAAATGAGAAGGTAAAAGCTAGGGTGATATTGAGTACTGCAGGCGTCATTTTGGTAATTATGATACTTATCATAATCTAATGAGTCGAAATCATTAATTTTAGTTAAACTAATTACCAACTATTCTGTTCATTCTAGGCCTTTTTGTGTTCATTCGTAGGCAAGGCCTAAGGCTAGGATAGTAATTAGGATAAATGCAATTAAGGTTGATAGGTTTGTGTCGGGATACTGAATAGCCCATGGAATAGGTAGGAGGAGGGCAATTTCTAAGTCGAAAAGAAGGAAGGTAATTGCTACTAAGAAGAATTTTATGGAGAAGGGCAGGCGGGCTGAGCTTATTGGGTCAAATCCACATTCGTAGGGGTTAGCTTTTTCTGTGTATGTATTTAGGTGGGGGAGTCAAAAGGCTACGGTGATTAGAATAATGGACAGGGTGACATTAGTAAGTAGAATAAAGAGTATATTGATTGCTTTCTTCTAGGTTCGGGCCAGAGCTGTCTGATTGGAAGTCAGATGTACTGATTATACTAAGAAAGTATGATCCTCATCAATAGATGGATACGTAAAGGAATAGTCAGACAACATCTACGAAATGTCAGTATCATGCTGCTGCTTCGAATCCGAAGTGATGTTTTGATGTGAAGTGAAATTTTAGTTGTCGGAGTAGGCAGATAGTGAGGAAGGTAGAGCCGATGATCACATGAAGGCCATGGAATCCTGTTGCTATGAAGAATGTAGATCCATAAACTCCGTCTGAAATGGAGAAGGAAGTTTCGAAATATTCTGAGGCTTGAAGGACGGTGAAGTAAATTCCTAGAAGGATGGTGATGGAGAGCGCTTGATTTATGTTGCTGCGTTTTCCTTCTATTAGGCTATGGTGGGCTCAGGTGATTGAAACTCCGGATGCTAGAAGGACAGATGTATTTAGTAGGGGAACTTCTAGTGGGTTAAGCGGGATGATCCCTGTTGGCGGTCAGCAGCCGCCCAGGTCGTGAGTTGGAACTAGGCTTGAGTGGTAGAAGGCTCAGAAGAAGCCGGCAAAGAAAAATACTTCAGAGATAATGAATAGGATTATGCCGTAGCGTAAGCCTTTTTGGACAATAGGGGTATGATGCCCTTGATATGTCCCTTCTCGGATTACGTCCCGTCATCATTGGTATATAGTAAGTATGTTGGTTAGAAGGCCTAAGGATAGGAGGATGGTCGAGTTGAAGTGAAATCATATTACTAGGCCTGAAGTTAATAGAAGTGCTGAGAGAGCTCCAGTGAGGGGTCATGGGCTGGGATTCACTATGTGAAATGCATGTGTTTGGTGGGTCATTATGTATTATCATGTAGGTAAAGGCTTACTAGAAGGGTAAATACGTAGGCTTGAATTAGGGCTACGGCAAATTCTAAAATGGTGAGGAGGGCTAGGATGATGAATGTAATTGTGGCGGCAGGCGGGCTAATGCTTGTAAGTACTAGTGTGGCCCCTCCAATGAGATGGATTAATAGGTGGCCTGCCGTGATGTTGGCTGTTAAACGGACTGCCAGGGCCATGGGTTGGATGAACAGGCTAATGGTTTCGATAATAATAAGTATTGGGATAAGAGAGATCGGGGTGCCTTGGGGCAGGAAGTGGGCTAATGAGGCTTTTAGTTTATGGCGGAACCCTAGAATCACGGCTCCCGCTCATAGTGGGACTGCCATTGTTAGGTTTGTTGATAGTTGTGTTGTTGGGGTAAATGTGTGTGGTAGGAGACCTAATAAGTTTGTTGAGCCAATGAATATAATTAAGGAGATAAGTATGAGGGATCATGTGCGTCCTTTTGGTGAGTGAATTATTATTATTTGTTTAATAATAAGTTTAATTAGTCATTGTTGGAAGGAGTGTAGGCGGTTGGAGATGAGTCGTTTTGAGGAGGTTATAAGTATTGATGGGAGTATAATGATGAGGATGACAATGGGGAGTCCTATTATTGTTGGGGTAATGAAAGAGGCGAATAGATTTTCGTTCATTTTGATTCTCAAGGGTTGTTTGATTTTGTGAGTTTAATTGATTTAATTGATGGGGTTTGTGGAAAATTATGGAGTGAAATTTTGAGTTGTATTATGATGAACAGTGTGATTACAGTCGACAGGGCTGTAATAAATCATGGGGATGTATCTAATTGTGGCATTCACTACGGAGATTTGGGGTCTCTAACTTTAACTTAAAAGGTTAACGCTCTAAGCTTCGTAATGGGTTAAATTATTGATAGAGATCAGTCTTCAAAGTTTTTTAGGGGAACTATTTCAAGCACAATGGGTATAAAGCTATGGTTAGAGCCACAGATTTCTGAGCATTGGCCGTAAAATAGGCCTGGGCGATTAGATGAGATGGTTGCTTGGTTTAGTCGTCCTGGAATAGCATCTGTTTTTAGACCTAGTGAGGGGACAGCTCAGGAGTGTAGAACGTCTTCAGATGAAATTAGTATTCGGATAGGGAGTTCTATGGGAAGAACAACTCGGTTATCTACCTCTAGCAGGCGTAACTCTCCTGGTTTTAGGTCAGTAGTTGGAATTATATATGAATCGAAGCAGAGGTCTTCGTAATCTGTATATTCGTAGCTTCAATATCATTGGTGGCCTATGGTTTTTACTGTGAGGGCTGGGTTGTTAATTTCGTCTATTATGTAAAGGATTCGTAGGGATGGGAGGGCAATTAGGATAAGGATGACGGCGGGAAGGATGGTCCAGATAGTCTCTACTTCTTGGGCGTCTATAGTGCTAGTATGTGTTAGTTTGGTTGTTAGTATAAGTGTAATGATGTAGAGGACTAGGGAGCTGATTAAGAAGACGATTATAAGGGTGTGATCATGGAAATTTATTAGTTCTTCTATGATGGGTGAGGAGGCATCTTGTAAGCCTAGTTGGAATGGATAAGCCATATAAGATATATAGAGTTTAGTCTATAATTTAACTTTGACAAAGTTATGTAATTTGTTTACTAATATCTCATCGAGAAAGACATAAAGGTTATGGTGCTGGCTTGAAACCAGTTTTAGGGGGTTCGATTCCTTCCTTTCTTATTTGACTTTAACGAAGGTAGGTTCTTCAAATGTGTGATAAGGCGGTGGGCAGCCGTGGAGTCATTCTAAGTTTGTAGCCACATGGTCAACATGAAGAACTTCTCGTTTGGAGGCGAATGCTTCTCAGATTATAAAGATTATAATTAGTACTGCTGTGAGTGAGATGAAAGAGCCTATAGAGGATACTGTGTTTCATGTGGTGTATGCATCTGGGTAGTCGGAGTAGCGCCGTGGCATTCCTGATAGACCTAAAAAATGTTGGGGGAAGAATGTTAGGTTTACTCCTACAAACATAATAGCAAAGTGGGTTTTGGCTCACATATCATCTAGTGTGTAGCCTGTAAATAATGGGAATCAGTGGACAAATCCAGCTATGATAGCAAATACGGCCCCTATGGATAGAACATAGTGGAAGTGAGCTACTACATAGTAGGTGTCATGTAAGACAATGTCTAATGAGGAGTTAGAGAGAACAATACCTGTGAGACCTCCTACTGTGAATAGGAAAATGAATCCTAGGGCTCATAGTATTGCAGGGGATCATTTAATATTTCCTCCGTGTAGGGTTGCGAGCCAGCTGAATACTTTGACCCCAGTTGGAATGGCAATAATTATTGTGGCTGATGTGAAGTAAGCTCGTGTATCTACGTCTAGGCCTACTGTGAATATATGGTGGGCTCATACAATGAAGCCTAGGAAACCAATTGATATTATGGCTCACACCATTCCCATGTACCCAAAAGGTTCTTTTTTGCCCGAATAATAGGTGACGATGTGGGAAATAATTCCAAATCCAGGGAGGATAAGAATATAAACTTCGGGGTGTCCGAAGAATCAGAATAAGTGTTGGTAAAGAATTGGGTCTCCACCTCCGGCTGGGTCGAAGAAAGTGGTATTTAAATTTCGGTCTGTGAGAAGTATTGTAATACCTGCGGCTAAGACTGGCAGGGACAGAAGGAGTAGGACAGCGGTAATTAGGACTGATCAGACAAATAATGGGGTTTGATATTGTGTTATGGCTGGGGGTTTTATGTTAATAATCGTAGTAATAAAGTTGATGGCGCCTAGGATTGAGGAGACTCCTGCCAAGTGGAGGGAGAAGATTGTGAGGTCTACTGATGCTCCTGCGTGTGCTAGGTTGCCGGCTAATGGGGGGTAAACAGTTCAGCCTGTTCCTGCCCCGGCCTCCACTATTGAGGATGCTAATAGGAGAAGGAATGAAGGGGGTAGGAGTCAGAAGCTTATGTTGTTCATTCGTGGGAATGCTATGTCAGGGGCTCCAATTATGAGTGGAACCAGTCAGTTACCAAATCCCCCAATTATCATTGGTATAACTATGAAGAAGATTATAACGAACGCATGGGCTGTTACGACTACATTGTAGATTTGGTCATCTCCTAGTAGGGCACCTGGTTGGCCAAGTTCTGCCCGGATTAAAATGCTAAGGGCTGTTCCTACCATTCCTGCTCAAGCACCAAATAGGAGATATAGGGTTCCGATGTCTTTGTGGTTGGTGGAGAATAATCAGCGGTTAATGAACATAGGTAAAATGGCTGAGTAAAGCATTAGACTGTAAATCTAAGCACAGAGGTAATGCCTCTTTTTACCAAGCTTTAAGGTGATAATCACATCGAATTGCAAATTCGAAGGTGTAGAGAACTTACTCTACTAAGGCTTCTCCCGCCCCCTTTCTGATAGGCGGGAGAAGTAGATTGAAGCCAGTTTAGGGTGTTTAGCTGTTAACTAAAAGTTTATAGGTTTGAGTCCTATCAATCTAGGGAGGGCTTAGCTTAATTAAAGCGATTGATTTGCATTCATTAGATGTAAGATGTAGTCTTACAGCCCTTATCAGAAGTTAAACTTTATGGGTTTGCTTAGGGCTTTGAAGGCTCTTGGACTCTGTATCCTAAACTTCTTTAAAGTAGCAGGGGGGATAGAGGTAGTAGTATGGTGCTTGTAATTATTAGTGGGGATAATATGTTGTTGGTTTTTGTGTGGTGGTGGATAAATATTTTGGAGTTATTGTTTGTTGGAAATGTGGTTAGTGAAGTTGAGTAAATTAGTCGAGTGTAGAAAAATAGGTTGATTAGAGCAGTTATGGCTATTAGTGTTGATAAAATAATATTGTTGTTTTTTAGTAGTTCTGTGATGATAGCCCATTTTGGGAGAAAGCCTGTGAGAGGGGGGAGGCCTCCAGTTGATAGAAGAATTAATGATATTATTGGAAGAGCTATTGGTATTTTATTCCATATAAGTGATATGGAGGAGATAGATGTGAATGAGTGGGCGTGAAAGATTATGAACATGGGGGTTGTTATGAGGATATAAATTAGGAGATTCAGGGTTGTAAGGGTTGGGTTGTATGGTAGAATTGAGATTATTCAGCCTATGTGGGCGATTGAGGAGTAGGCTATAATTTTTCGTGTTTGTGTTTGGTTGAGTCCGTTTCAGGCTCCAATTAATACTGAGGCAATAGCGGATATGATTAGGATTTTGGGGTTTATTAGTGCGTAGTATTGGAATAAGATTGTTAGTGGGGCAACTTTCTGTCATGTGAGGAGGATCAGGCCTACGTTGGGTTTAATTCCTTGGGTGACTTCTGGTAGCCATGAGTGGAAGGGGGCTAGGCCTAGTTTAATTGTTAGGGAGATGAAGGTGGTTGTTATGATGATGTCTTTAGTTTCGGGTTGGAACGTTCATAGACCTAGTTGTTTGAAGTTTATGATGATGGACATTAGTAGGATTATAGAGGCGGTGGCTTGGGTGAGGAAGTATTTTGTTGCTGCTTCTATGGATCGGGGGTTGGATTTATTTATTATTAGGGGGATTAGGGCTAGGAGGTTTATCTCTAGGCCTACTCATATAGTGAATAGGTTGGAGCTTAGTATAGTGATGATAGGTCCTGTGATAATTGTGAAATAGATAATTGTAAGTGTGATTGGGTTGATTAGTACGGGAAGGATTTAAACCAACATTTTCGGGGTATGGGCCCGATAGCTTTATTAGCTGACCTTACTAGAATGAGGTGTGATTGGTAGCACGGAGAATTTTGAATTCTCAGGCATAGGTTCGATTCCTGTTGTTCTAGAAATAAGAGGGTTTAAACCTCTATGATTTACTCTATCAAAGTAACTCTTTTGTCAGACATATTTCTAGGTGTAAGGTGGGATGCTTGATGTGAAGATCGGGATAGAGATGTGTCATATGCATAGAGCTAGGGTGAGTGGTAAGAAGTTTTTCCACAGGAGGTGCATTAGTTGGTCATATCGGAATCGTGGGTAGGAGGCTCGGATCCATAGAAATAGGGTTGTTAGGATTAGGGTTTTGGTTATGAAGCTAGTGGAGTAAAGTTCTGGGCTGTTGGGGTTGTGAAATGGGCCTATGAATACGATTGTTGTTAGGGCATTTATTAGAATAATGTTTATGTATTCGGCTATAAAGAATAGTGCGAATGGTCCGGCGGCGTACTCGACGTTGAAGCCAGAGACTAATTCTGATTCTCCTTCTGTTAGGTCAAATGGAGCCCGGTTTGTTTCTGCTAGTGTTGAGATAAATCATATTATGGCTAGGGGTCATGATGGAATTAGAAGCCATACATATTCTTGTGTGTGAATGAGTGTTTGGATTGAAAATGAGCCGTTTATTAGAAGTACTGACAGGAGGATGATGGCCATGGTTACTTCGTATGAAATTGTCTGTGCAACTGCTCGTAGGGCCCCAAATATGGAGTACTTGGAGTTTGATGCTCACCCTGATCATAGAATGGAATATACAGACAGGCTTGATGTGGCGAGGATAAATAAAATGCCTAGGTTTAGGTTAATTAAGGGGTGGGGTATGGGGAGTGGGATTCATAGACTTAGGGCTAGAGTAAGTGATAGGGTGGGGGCGAAAATGAATAGGGTTGTTGAGGTGGTTAGTGGGCGTAGCGGTTCTTTAATGAATAATTTTATTGCATCAGCAAATGGTTGTAGAATTCCGTAGGGGCCTACGATGTTAGGTCCTTTTCGTAGTTGTATATATCCTAAGATTTTTCGTTCTACTAGGGTTAGGAATGCTATGGCGATAAGTACTGGGACTAGCAGGGTAAGAATATTAATAAAGTACACTATTAGGGAGAGGATTTGAACCTCTGGGGACAAGGTTTTAAATCTTACGCAATTTCCGGGCTCTGCCACCCTAATAAACCCCTTGTCTAGGGTGTGTTGGTACTAACTTACTAAATTAAGATAAGTTCATATATTAGTTTAAGGGCACTTTATTTAAGGAGGCCCCATTTCTCTTGTCCTTTCGTACTAGGAGAAATAGTTAATAGATAGAAACCGACCTGGATTACTCCGGTCTGAACTCAGATCACGTAGGACTTTAATCGTTGAACAAACGAACCATTAATAGCTGCTGCACCATTGGGATGTCCTGATCCAACATCGAGGTCGTAAACCCTAATTGTCGATATGAACTCTTGAATAGGATTGCGCTGTTATCCCTAGGGTAACTTGGTCCGTTGATCAAAGAATTGGGTCAATTGGATTTTAGTTACTTTGACTTGTAGGTCTTGGTTAAAATCTTTCGGAGGTTAGTTTATACTCCGAGGTCACCCCAACCGAAATTGCTAGCTTATATCTTGTTGTCTGCTCCAGTAGGGGGTTAGTTGATAAGTTAAGCTAGTAAATTAAAGCTCCATAGGGTCTTCTCGTCTTATTGTGGAATTCCCGCCTCTTCACGGGAAGGTCAATTTCACTGATTGGAAGTAAGAGACAGTTGAATCCTCGTTAAGCCATTCATTCCAGTCCCCAATTAAGGAACAAGTGATTATGCTACCTTTGCACGGTCAGGATACCGCGGCCGTTTAACTTTGTCACTGGGCAGGCGGTGCCTCTAATACTTTTTATGCTAGAGGTGATGTTTTTGGTAAACAGGCGGGATTCTTGTTTGCCGAGTTCCTTTTACTTCTTTTAATCTTTCCTTAGGGCACTCCTGTGTCGGGCTAACATTTAGAATGTAGGTGATGTCTATTTGAGAATAATCACCTTGGTTGTTAACTAACAGTGGTTATCCGGTTTGTTATAGGCTTGTGCCTGGAGAACAGTGTTCTTGTTACTCATGTTAACAGTATCTCATCTATGTGATCATAGATTGACCCAATTGAGTTTCATAGGAAATTATTGTAATTAGTGGAATTAAGATGTTATTATGTTGAGCTTTAACGCTTTCTTTGTTGATGGCTGCTTTTAGGCCAACAATGGTTTGTGTGTTTTATGGATTTATTCACTATGAAGGGTTCTTCCCTTTTCTAAAGAGCTGTCCCTCTTTAGACTATCTTTTAAGATTACATTTTGATTTTTATTTCTTATGGTAATCTTAAAGTTGAACTGAGATTCTTTATTGGGTAACCAGCTATCACCAAGCTCGGTAGGCTTTTCACCTCTACCTAGGAGTCATCCCACTATTTTGCTACATAGACGGGTTGGTTCTTTGGACTGCTCTTAGGTAGCTCGTTTGGTTTCGGGGTGCCTGGCTTAAGTTCTCTTAGGCAGGTTTATCTAGTTAACTCATTATGCAAAAGGTACAAGGTTTAATCTTTGCTTTTTTTCACTTTTAATTTATCTTTCATCTTTCCCTTGCGGTACTGTCTCTATGGCTCCTAGTTAGATTTCTCTCTCCGATACTTTCTGTGGTCAAATGTTTTGTTTTATTGCTAGAAATAGTTAAATGGGGTTTGTACTAGGGCTAGAATTGGTTCATAGTGTCCATTGGGTTGTGGAATCTTCTGGGTGTAGGCCAGATGCTTTGTTGTTTAAGCTACACTGTGATTATTCCAAGCACACTTTCCAGTATGCTTACCTTGTTACGACTTATCTCCTCTTGTAGGCTGTTGATGTTATTATATATGGTATCGTTTAGCCTAGTTTGAGGAGGGTGACGGGCGGTGTGTACGTACTTCATTGCTCTATTCAATTAAGCTCTCTATTCTTAATTTACTACTAAATCCTCCTTGGTCCTTTAATTTCATAAAGGGTAACGTAGTGTTCTTTTGAAGAAAATGTAGCCCATTGCTTCCCACCTCATTGGCTACACCTTGACCTAACGTTTTTATGGAGATTCTCTTGCTTACTTTTACTCCTTTTTAGGGTTTGCTGAAGATGGCGGTATATAGGCTGGATTAGCAAGGGGTGGTGAGGTGTAACGGGGTTTATCGATTATAGAACAGGCTCCTCTAGATGGATATAAAGTACCGCCAAGTCCTTTGAGTTTTAAGCTGTGGCCAGTAGTTCTCAGGCAAATATTTTTGTTTGATAATTATTGAGGTTTAGGGCTAAGCATAGTGGGGTATCTAATCCCAGTTTGGATCTTAGCTATCGTGTATTAAGACTATTAGAATTACTTTCGTCATTGATTTTAGGCCCAACGATGAATTTTCACATATTGGAAGGGTTTTAATTCTATTTTTAGGTTTCTAGTGACACGTTTTACGCCGAGAATAATTAGTTTGGGTTAATCGTATGACCGCGGTGGCTGGCACGAAATTTACCAACCCTTTGGAGGCATGGCTTAGTCAAACTTTCGTTTATTGCTTAATTTTTATCACTGCTGGGTCCCGTGGGGGCGTGGCTTGGCAAGGCGTCTTTAGCTATTATATGTACTTGATGCCCTCTCCTTAGAGTTTAATTAAACTCTGTGGGATTTGACACTGGCTTAGGGAGATTTGCATGTGTAATTCTGCCTCTAACTAATTATAAGGCTAGGACCAAACCTTTTGTGTTTATGGGATGCTTGCATCCATCTAAGCATTTTCAGTGCTTTGCTTTATCTATAAGCTACATTAAC